TTGTTGTGTACGAATAATCAAAGGAACTTCTGTATAAACAGAACCTCTGTTTATACACCCCTTTTTTTCCTGCCAATTGAAATTGAATACAATCAAAAAAAAAATCAAGTGGAATCGGATAGATTCTTATGCAATGAATTGCAATTCAAAAATGAATAGAAATATAGAAGAAAAGCTAAAAAATCAATAAAAGAGGGTGATCAGAAAAACTTATTAGATACCACGATTCTGGTATCTAATAAGTTCTACCTACTATTGGATTTGAACCAATGACTCCCGCCGTATGAAAGCAATACTCTACCACTGAGTTAAGTAGGCCCTTTATTATCACAAAGATAAACAAAAGGAACTCATCACATCATATCGATATATCGATGGATTATAAATCTAATATTACTTCGAAGCAATACCCATCAAAGAGATATGTGTTAGATCATGTAATATTCATCTTGACAAGAAATTCTCTACATAATATGATTAAATATGTATCACAAACACATCACAAACACAAGGGCTATAGCTCAGTTGGTAGAGCACCTCGTTTACACGTGCGCCAATGATTTTCAGAGGAGTCCTTCCCATCATGAAATCAAAAGAATTGATCTTATTGAGAAATCTATGTCTTACTCCCTAATGTTTAAGGAACAAAACAAGAGAACAATAGCCTGACAAAAGGTTCTCGGTCCGATTTTGGTGCCCATTTGAGTGCCAAATAGAACCTATCCTTGATTTGAGATATTGATAGGGTGAATACCCAGTCTATTCAATGCTAGTCATTAATGAGTGAGTATAAGGACCTCAAAAAATTCTCTTTTCGCCCGATGAACTTTAAGGTGTAGGAAGTTTCATATTTGGTTTTTTAAACAGGGCGATAGAGACTCCATTTAACTTAGGTTGATCTGATCTCGGCAAGAAGCAGACCTACGTCAAGATAACCCTTCTTTGAAACACTTTGGTAATGCTCCTGAGCGAAATCAAAATAACGAATCAGAGCACATGGAGTCATCTCCTTATTGGCAAGAATAAAGATGGCAGACTAACTGATATTTCTATCAGTTAATGAAAGAGCCCAATGCAAAAAAAGGCATGTTGGGTCTTTGAAACAGTTCGAATCATTTTGATAATAATCAGTTTGATCTGTTTTACCGAGAAGGTCTACGGTTCAAGTCCGTATAGCCCTAATAAAAATACAAAAATTGGATAGTTTTTGTTTACTCATTATTTTATTGTATTCTTTGTTGTTTGTAACTGGTCGCTTACGGTTACTTGTTTCATCGAAAAAACCATTCCTACAAGCCCCCTCGCGGGATCGCTCAGAGCAGAACATAAAACTGAAAACAGAAGCCTCTTTGATTAAACCCAATCCATATATATATTTTTTTTTTATTTCTTTTTTTCTAATCCAACGGCGAAAGCACTCTGCTGGCCCGCAATCAATTGTCAAACTTCTTTTCTTTGGTATACCTACCCAATCCTGGATAATTTTTGGAGTCAAAATTAGGTTCGGACATGAAAGCGGTTACAGACTCTAACCTAACCCAATCTTAATCGAATCTAATAGTAAGCCACATAAATCTAGGAGCTTTCTTGATTATTGATTGAATACGAAAAGATAAGACTACGTGTTTTTTACTATGTTTGCTAGATAAGGTATACCAAGAAAAAAGCCTGTTTGACAATCTTTCCAATTCAATTTACCAAAGATCTTCGTTTTTCAAACTTTGACTTGTCTACAAATTAAGGCGCTCTTAGATTTGTTCTGGTGGATTCTAATAAAAAAGAAAAAGAATAGACCAAGACTAATAATACTCTAAATTCCGAGATCCAAATTACTAGACATTTTAATACATCTGACTATTATTCTAAATCACTAATAAAAAAAAAAGACAAAAAAGACAGTCTCCCTCTTTGAGGATTCTAGTCATAAAATAAACATAAACTAGTCATAAACATAAAAAAAATAGAATATAATAAATATATATAAATAGATTTCCATTTTTATTTTGTAGAAAAAATTCATCCGAAGGAAGGCGAAAGCAAGAAAGTTTTATTTGTTTTGTATAAGAGGAGTATATATTTATAACTACTCTATCTATATCAAAAAAAATCTAAGTAAGTTTAATGGAAATAGGATTACTGTTGATGAATCTTGAAACGAGACATGTACCGCAGCCAACAAACGAAACTAGATAGGTCGATCAAAATGATTTGTTGTTTTGACTAAACAGTTATGGATGGCTTCACAATTAATTCCAATTGAATCGACTAATCAGGTATATTTTTCACATTCATAGGAGTTCGTCTATGTTTCTGCTTTACGAATATGATATTTTCTGGGCATTTCTAATAATATCAAGTGTTATTCCTATTTTGGCATTTCTAATTTCCGGAGTTTTAGCCCCAATTAACAAAGGGCCAGAGAAACTTTCGAGCTATGAATCGGGTATAGAACCAATGGGCGATGCTTGGTTACAATTTCGGATACGTTATTATATGTTTG